CACCCTTAAACAGATGAATCAGTGAGAAATAATTAATAACTAAGATAATGTGCTTGATTAAAAGGTCGCCTTGATAGGGCGGAACAAGAGAGTTCTCCTCTCCATTATCAACCGCTTAATGGAACTAAATATTAATAAAATCCTTGTTGGCGTACCGGTAGATTAGTCCAAAAAAGTTAGCTAAATCTACCCTCGCTTGCCTTGTTTTCCTTCTTTCTTGTTTCTCCTTCTTTCTTTTATTCAACCGCTTAATGGAACTAAATATTAATAAAATCCTTGTTGGCGTACCGGTAGATTAGTCCAAAAAAGTTAGCTAAATCTACCCTCGCTTAGAGGGACCCAGTAGCAACAAAATCCTAACTTTTGAGCGTCGGTAGATTAGTCCAAAAAAGTTAGCTAAATCTACCCTCGCTTAGAGGAACCCAGTAGCAAAAAAATCCTAACTTTTGAGCGTCGGTAGATTAGTCCAAAAAAGTTAGCTAAATCTACCCTCGCTTAACGGAACTTAATATTAGTAGAATCCTTGTTTTGGGGTGTGCCGTAGATTTAACCCAAAAAAGTAAGCTAATTACTCTCACTCAAAGGAACTGATATTAATAGAAGCCTTGCCGAGTGTCTGGTAGATTAGCCCAAAGCTAAATTTAACCTCACTCAAAGGAACTGATATTAATAGAAGCCTTGTTTTGGGGTGTGCTGTAGATTTAGCGTACTTTAAAGGAACTGATATTAATAGAAGCCTTGCCGGTAGATTAGCCCAAAAAAGTTAGCTAAATCTACCCTCGCTTAACGGAACTGATATTAATAGAAGCCTTGTTTTGGGGTGTGCCGTAGATTTAACCCAAAATGGCCGAATCTAACCTCACTCTTCTCTTCGTCAACATTAACTTATGTTTAATGGAATTACACCAATTCTCTGAAGATCAAAACTTCAAGTGCCTTTACACCAAAACATAGTTGCCCAAAAAGATAAGCTAAATTTAAGCTTATGGGCTCATACCCCGTCTATGAAGGCGTTCTTTTCTCTTTTTAATTCCCCTTCATCCTGCCCAAATCCTATTCCTATCCTCCCTCTTCCTAGGAACTCTTATCACCCTCTCGGCTTCCTCGTGATTTACAGCCTGGTTAGGACTAGAGCTAAACCTTTTATCCTTCATCCCCCTTATCTCTTCAAAATACAACCAATACTCGTCTGAAGCCTCTTTGAAATATTTCTTGATTCAGGCACTCGGATCCTCCATTATTTTGGCCAGAGCCCCTTGCTCCTTAACCTTTGAGATCACCCCTAACACAATAATCTGCTCTGCGCTATTGCTAAAGATAGGGGCAGCTCCCACCCACTTTTGATTCCCCTCAGTTATAGAAGGCATCAACTGATACCAATGTATCCTGCTGATAACTATTCAAAAAATCGGCCCAATGCTAATACTTTCCTACACACTTCCGGCGACCTCTGCTCATATTTTGGTGGTCTCGTCGATCCTGTCCAGAATTGTTGGAAGGCTCGGAGGGCTGAACCAAACTCTTATCCGAAAAGTCATAGCATACTCTTCCATTAACCACATATCCTGGATGATTGCAGCTCTGCTACTAAATGAAAACCTTTGAGCTATTTACTTCATAGTCTATGCTGCGGTCTCTTCCTCAATCGTACTGATCCTGCAATCCCAACAGATTTTCCATTTCAGCCAACTTTCAAACCACAACTTCAAGACCTCCTCCCTTAAGCTGACATCCTTTATTGCATTTCTATCCTTGGGTGGCCTGCCGCCGTTCCTAGGATTTATCCCTAAGTGGCTTGTAATCCAGGAACTAGCCAGAGCGAAAGCATTCATCTGACTTTTATTCCTTCTAGCCAGAGCTCTCATCACACTTTTTTATTACCTCCGGATCGCCCTAACCTCAATAACCCTCTCTTCTCCCAAACTAAAGACAAACTTACTCCAGTCGTCAAAAAGGATACTCACTGCTATTATGTTCCTCAACCTTTTTCCGATCTTTACCCCCCTGGCTTTAATGCTCCCATTTTAAGGTTTTAAGTTAAAAAAACTAGCAGCCTTCAAAGTTTCAAATAAGAGTTTTATCCTCTTAAACCTTAAGCTTAGGTAATATATTACATCTCCAGAATTGCAGTCTAGCGTCTTCAAATTTCCACTACAAAGCCTAGTCAGGGGGAACCACCCGTAAATAGATTTACAATCTATTGCCTATCTCTCAGCCACCTAATGATGCAACGATGGCTTTTTTCAACCAACCACAAAGACATTGGAACCTTATATTTCATCTTTGGTGCCTGGGCAGGTATGGTTGGCACCTCACTAAGCCTTCTCATCCGAGCTGAACTGGGTCAGCCAGGAAGGTTAATTGGTAACGACCAAATCTATAACGTCATCGTAACTGCTCACGCCTTTGTAATAATTTTTTTTATAGTTATACCAATTATGATTGGAGGGTTCGGAAACTGACTGCTCCCACTTATACTTGGAGCACCCGATATGGCCTTTCCTCGAATAAACAACATAAGATTTTGGCTCCTACCCCCCTCCCTTACCCTCCTTCTTTCCAGAGGTATAGTGGAAAGAGGTGTTGGGACAGGGTGAACTGTCTACCCGCCCCTTGCCGCGGGAATTGCCCACGCGGGAGCTTCTGTAGACATGGGTATCTTCTCACTCCACCTTGCGGGGGTTTCCTCCATCTTAGGATCAGTTAATTTTATAACCACAGTAATTAATATACGGAGGAGAGGAATAACAATAGACCGTATTCCTCTTTTCGTGTGATCCGTATTCCTAACAACAATTTTACTTCTACTATCTCTCCCTGTCCTAGCAGGAGCCATCACCATACTTCTCACTGACCGAAACCTAAATACCTCCTTCTTTGACCCTGCGGGAGGCGGTGACCCGATCCTCTACCAACACCTGTTTTGGTTCTTTGGACACCCCGAAGTCTACATTTTAATTCTTCCGGCCTTTGGGATAATCTCCCATATTATCAGCCAAGAATCAGGTAAAAAAGAAACGTTCGGGACCCTAGGAATGATTTACGCTATAATGGCTATTGGGGTCTTAGGGTTTGTAGTATGAGCCCACCATATATTTACAGTAGGAATAGACGTTGACACCCGTGCTTATTTCACTTCAGCCACAATAATTATTGCCGTCCCTACAGGCATCAAAATCTTCAGATGAATAGGAACTCTTCATGGGACACAATTCACTTACAGTCCTTCTTTATGCTGAGCCCTTGGATTTGTATTCCTATTCACTGTGGGGGGCCTAACTGGAGTTGTACTGGCTAACTCATCAATTGATATTATTCTTCACGACACCTACTACGTAGTTGCCCACTTCCACTATGTTCTATCCATGGGAGCTGTATTTGGTATCTTTGCCGGGATCGCCCATTGATTCCCCCTCTTCACAGGACTCTCCATAAAACCCAGATGGCTGAAAATACACTTTGCGACAATGTTCATCGGAGTTAATCTCACTTTCTTCCCCCAGCACTTCTTGGGACTAAACGGAATGCCTCGCCGGTACTCCGACTACCCAGATGCCTATACCACATGAAACATCGTATCCTCAATCGGATCAACGATCTCATTAATCGCTGTCCTAGGATTTGTGATAATTGTCTGAGAAGCCTTTACAGCAGGTCGACCGGTAATATTCTCTCTCTTCCTCCCAACCTCTATTGAGTGGCAACATAACCTACCACCTGCGGATCACACGTTTACTGAAATTCCCCTAATCACTAACTAACTAAAATGGCAGACCATTGCATAGGATTTAAGCTCCTAATAGGAAATTCTTTTCTTTTAGAAAATGGCAAGATGAAGTAGATTAGGCTTTCAAGACAGCGCTTCCCCACTAATAGAGCAACTCATTTTCTTCCACGACCACGCTCTATTAGTCTTAATCCTTATTACTACCCTAGTTGGGTATATACTCGGGTCATTGTTTTTTAACTCTCTCACTAACCGATTCTTACTCGAAGGACAGACTATTGAAATTATCTGAACAGTTCTTCCAGCCATCGTTCTCATCTTCATCGCTCTCCCCTCCCTCCGACTTCTCTATCTTCTCGACGAAGTCAATACCCCAAGGGTTACCCTAAAAACAATCGGCCACCAATGGTATTGAAGGTATGAATACTCAGACTTCCTACAAGTAGAATTCGACTCGTATATACTACCAACAGCCGAACTGTCTGACTCTGGCTTCCGTCTTCTAGACGTCGACAACCGAACTGTCCTTCCCATAAATACCCAAATCCGAGTCCTAATTTCAGCGGCTGATGTAATTCACTCCTGAACAGTCCCAGCCCTCGGAGTCAAAGCTGACGCCGTCCCTGGACGACTAAATCAAGTAAGATTTACAATCAATCGCCCAGGACTTTTCTTTGGCCAATGTTCTGAAATCTGTGGCGCAAACCATAGATTCATACCAATTGTCGTTGAAAGAACAAGCATTAATGCCTTCCTAGACTGAATCTCCTCTTCGAGAGAAGCTTCATAAGATGACTGAAAGCAAGTGTAGGTCTTTTAAACCTATTATAGTAACGCGCCTACTTCTAATGATCCCAAAGTTAAAAATTAGTTAATTCATAACATGGGCTTGTCAAGCCCAAATTATCAGACACTGATATTTTTAAATTCCCCAGATAGCCCCCTTGTTGTGGTTAAATTTATTCTTTTTCTTTGCTCTAGTTTTTGTTTTACTCATAACCTCTAACTACTTCATCACGATCCCTGCTAAAATAGAAAGAAGGGTACTTCCCCACAGGCCCCTAAAACTAAATTGAAAATGATAACAAACCTATTCTCAAGCTTTGATCCTCTTTCTAGAATTATAAGCCTCCCACTGAACTGAACTTCAACCTTGCTAGGATTCTTATTCCTTCCTCACCTGTTTTGAGCGATACCCTCACGCTGAGGTATTTTCTGGTTCTCTCTCACCTCTACTCTCCACAAAGAATTTAAAACCCTTTTGGGGCCATCTAGGGCTGGGGGAACCCTCTTGTTTGTCAGACTCTTTAGCCTGATTGTATTCAACAACTTTCTGGGTCTTCTTCCTTATGTATTTACAAGAACAAGGCACTTAGCAATAACTCTAGCCTTGGCCCTCCCCCTCTGAGTATCTTTTATAATTTTTGGGTGAGTAAACCACACACAACACATGTTCGCGCACCTAGTTCCTTTAGGAACCCCTGGCCCCCTTATGCCATTTATAGTCCTAATCGAGACAGTAAGAAATGTCATCCGTCCAGGAACCCTGGCTGTACGACTCGCAGCTAACATAATCGCAGGCCACCTTCTCCTAACACTCCTGGGAAACACAGGACCCAGCTTGTCACTGTCCCTTCTTAATTTTCTCGTTATTTCACAAATCCTCCTCTTACTTCTTGAATCAGCAGTTGCTATCATCCAATCTTATGTCTTTGCAGTCTTAAGTACACTCTACGCCAGAGAAGTTAACTAACCAATGACCCACCACCAACACCACACCTACCACCTTGTAGATATAAGGCCCTGGCCCCTCACTGGGGCTGTAAGAGCTATAATACTTACAACTGGTCTCGTAAAATGGTTTCACCAATATAACATAGACCTGTTAATCTTAAGATTTGTGGCCATTAGTCTAACAATAATTCAATGGTGGCGTGACGTCACCCGAGAGGGCACCTACCAAGGCCACCACACATCCCGAGTAATGGTTGGCCTTCAGTGGGGGATAATTCTATTTATCACCTCTGAAGTTTTATTCTTCTTTAGATTTTTTTGGGCTTTCTTCCATAGAAGACTATCGCCCGCCGTCGAACTAGGAAACTGTTGGCCTCCCGCAGGGATCCAAGCTTTTAACCCATTCCAAATTCCACTTTTGAACACAGCTATTCTACTAGCGTCGGGGGCCACTGTAACATGGTCTCATCACGCCCTTATAGAGTCCAACCACTCCCAAGCCCTTCAAGGCTTGGCTCTCACAGTCGCCCTCGGGATATATTTCACAGCACTTCAGGCTTTCGAATACTTCGAAGCTTCCTTCACAATTGCCGACTCAGTGTATGGGGCTACTTTTTTCGTGGCAACAGGATTTCATGGACTCCACGTAATTATCGGCTCTTCTTTCCTCATGATCTGCCTATACCGAATATATATGTGCCATTTCTCTTCTAAACACCATACAGGATTTGAGGCAGCAGCATGGTACTGGCACTTCGTAGATGTTGTCTGGCTGTTCCTCTATGTCTCTATCTACTGGTGGGGAGGCTAACTATTTTTCTAGTATATAAAGTATAATTGACTTCCAATCAATAGGGCTGGCTCTTCCAGGAAAAATAATTTTAATCAGAGCTCTATTCACCTCAATCATCCTCATCATTAGCACAGCCGTTATAGTTATCTCCTCTATCTTGTCTAAAAAAACTATCACAGACCGAGAAAAGAATTCGCCCTTTGAATGTGGATTTGACCCCAAGGGGTCCGCCCGGCTCCCATTTTCCTTGCGGTTCTTTCTAATTGCAGTTATTTTCTTAATTTTTGACGTAGAGATTACCCTTTTACTACCCCTGGCCTCAATTGTTAATATAACAAATATTAAAACCTGAATGCTCACCGGAGTTTTCTTTCTCTTAATTCTCCTCCTTGGATTATACCACGAGTGAAATCAAGGCGCCCTGGAGTGAGCCAACTAAGAAGTTATAGTCAACTATGACATTTGGGTTGCATTCAAAAGGCGCTCTTTTCAGAGCTAACTTTAAATTAGAAAGCGAAAATTTGCATTTAGTTTCGACCTAAATCTTGGTGGTTGTCACCTCTAATTGCTTAGCTAAAGCCAAAGAGAGGCGTATCACTGTTAATGATAGAATTGAAATTATTTTCTAGCTAAGCGGAGTGAGAAGCCACCAAGGCGAAGCTTCTAACTTCCCCCTTAAGCGGTTAAAGTCCGTTTTCACTCCTGTTATTATGGTGTAATAAACACATTACATTTTCATTGTAAAGCTAAAGGTTACATTCCTTTTAAAAACAACACCTGAAGGCAACTTTGCCACTTCTACGGCTTCAACATAGCGCTCTTTTTGAGCTATTCAACTAAATCACAATAGCCGCCAGGGCCACCAACCACATCACAAAAACAACCATATAAATCTTGACTCTATTATCCTGGGCGACTTGAAGATAACCAGAAGACTTTACAAATAAAGAGTAAGAACCCTGACCCCCATAAAACTCAGACCAACCCCTGTCTCCAACCTGTTGATACAAACCTCCCCTCTTTAAAAATAAATTCCTAACCCCTCGAGTGGATAAAAACGGTATAAACCACATAGACCCAGCAAAAATAACAATATAATATTTCTTGATCGACTCTAATAAATAAGTCACACTTGTTAGATTCAAAAGGTAGCCCACTAAACCTCCTACTAGACTCACCGCTAAAGCCAAAATTTTAAACTCAAAAGACAAACAAATTATATGAGGAGAAGGAAAGATAAGCCAAGACAAACAGGCACCCCCAAAAATCGCACCCAGGCCCAGCCAGACTATAGGCAAAGTTATAGTTTTATCTTCGTCCCTAACCCCCGCAAGACCACCTAAGTTAAATTCCCCCCTTAAAGTGAAATAAACTAAGCGAAAACTGTAACAAACAGTCAAGCCCGTAGCCAAAACAAGCAACCAGAAACAAAGCTCATTCAAGGGGCAAGAGAATGCCACCTCCAAAATTAAATCCTTCGAATAAAAACCGGCCAAAAAAGGAGTCCCACACAAAGCAAGGTTCGCTAGGTTGATCATCATTACCCTCAGAGGCATGAACCCAACCAGGCCCCCTATAACACGGATATCCTGATAATCCCCAGCCCTGTGGATAATAGAACCGGCACATATGAATAGCAAGGCCTTAAAAAGTGCGTGTGCTAGTAGATGAAAGAAGGCTAACGAAGGAAACCCCATCGCTAAAACTCTCATTATCACCCCCAGTTGCCTTAACGTAGATAAAGCAATAATTTTTTTTAAGTCAGTCTCAAAATTGGCACCCAGTCCTGCTATAAACATAGTCAAACTTGCCAATAACAAAAGGCTCGTTTGAACAACGGTGCCCTCTAACGCAGGGCTAAATCGAATTAACAAATACACACCCGCCGTTACCAGTGTTGAAGAATGAACTAGAGCAGACACTGGGGTGGGAGCGGCCATAGCCGCTGGTAGCCAAGCGGAAAAAGGAATCTGTGCCCTCTTAGTTATACCAGCCAAAACAACAAGAGCCGCCAAGCCCCCAATTGCAGCAATCGCAGTAGAGTCCACATAGAAAAGAAATCTAAACCCGCCCAACTCAAACATTAGTGCAATCCTCAACAAAATTGCGACATCCCCCACACGATTTGATAAGGCGGTAAGCATCCCAGCATTCGCAGACTTCTCGTTCTGATAATAAATTACCAGAGCGTAAGAGACCAGGCCCAGGCCGTCTCAACCCAAGAGAATTCTAACAATGTTAGGCCTGATAATCAAGGCCCCTATGGAAGCAACAAACCCTAATACAAGATATATAAATCGATCAATGTTATTGTCCCCCCTTATATAACCTCCCCTGTAAAACAAAACTATAGCCGAAATAAAGGACACAAACGAGAGAAATATCATAGATATTCAGTCCAAAATAAAAGTTATCTCCAGAGAACAAGAGTTTAAAGTTATAATCTCCCACTCAATATAATAGGAAACCCCTCTTATAAGCATTTTTAACGCCCTAAGCAAAGAAACCATTGAAATAAGAAGCAAAAAAACCAATCTTCTTAAATTTATCTTAATATTTCATAACACTACCCAAAGTAAATCTTTACATCTTCGGCCCCACAAACCGGCGTTTTTATTAAACTATTTGGATACACCAGATAAACTAATGTTCCCCCCTTTAAAATCATAACATTCAGCGGCAACCAATGTAGTATCAACACTAAATATTCTCGAACTTTCCCTGAACAACAAGAAAATAATGAGCTAAAGAACTTCCCATGCTGACTTAAGGAAAACATATATAAAGTATAAGCAGCCCTAAAGAAAGATAGCAGTCCCACTGCTAACATTCCCAACCTACACCAAGACACTACGCTAAGAATTAAGCTGATCTCCCCCAGGAGATTTAAAGTAGGAGGTGCTGCCATATTCCCTGCCCTCAGAAGAAACCACCATAATGCCATCCTAGGTATAAAATTTAAAAGACCCTTACTCACTAGTAAGCTTCGCCTTCCTACGCGCTCATAGGCCATATTAGCCAGACAAAAAAGGCCGGAAGAGCACAAACCGTGCCCCACTATCACCGCTACAGCCCCACTTAAACCCCATCAACTAAATAGCATGAGACCACACAACACCAGTCCTATATGGGCAACAGATGAGTAAGCAATTAAAGCCTTAATATCAGTCTGACGAAGACAGATAAATCTAACAACTACCCCCCCTATAACACCTATTCTCACCCATACCCACACAAACTGCTTCCTCACTGAAGCAAACAAAGGTAAAACCCGAATTAAACCATAACCCCCCAATTTCAACAAGACCCCTGCTAAAATCATAGACCCCGCCACAGGAGCCTCAACATGGGCTTTAGGTAACCATAAGTGCACCATAAACATAGGAAGCTTAACCACGAAAGCAAATACAGTACAGAAATACCAAATCGAGATAATAACTCCGGGGCCCTTCAGGCAAGAAGCAAGGCTAATTCTCAGGCTTCCCTCTGATCTATAAAGTCTTACCAAAGACACTAATAGGGGCAAAGAAGCGAACAAAGTATAAAATAACATATAAACCCCAGCTTGTAGCCGCTCAGGCTGGTACCCCCAACCCAGAATTAAAATTAAAGTAGGAATCAAAGAACTCTCAAAGCACACATAAAAAAGAAGGTAGTCTAAGCAACAGAAAGTCAATACCAGACTTAGTAGCAACAAGACATTCACAAGTAAAAATAAAGACGAGAAATTTCTCCTGTCCAAGATCTTTTGCCTCCCCCCGACTACAAGAGCCGTAATCCAAACCCTCAATAAAATCAAGATATAACTAACCGAATCCACTCCAAACCCAAATCCTAAATGACCAATAAAAAAATCATTCACACAAAACAGACCAAAAATAAATCTCAATATAAACAAAGCAGTTTGAACTGCGGGCCACCTCCGGCCCCTATACACCACAAGCAATCTACATAAAATAAACTTTAACATCGCAACACATTAAACCTTCTGAAATTATCGTTTCCGTGGGTCCGGACTACCGACACCAGCAATGCTAACCCAAGAGCCCCCTCACACGCAGCAAGAGTTAAAAAAAACAACACGAAAAACCTATCTCCCCCTAAGTTAACAATTATAACAACTATAAACCAAAAGATCCTTAATATAATATACTCTAATCTGAGAAGAGTGTTTAACAAATGCTTTCGGCCTCCGACAAACGCCCAGAGCCCACAAAACAAACTAAAAATAGGAAGAAAATAATAAATTCTCAGGATTGCCATTGGCTTTGGTAGTTTAACGCCAAAACACTGGTCTTGTAATCCAGCAATGAAATTTTTTTCTCAAAGCATCAGAAAAGAAACTACTCCCATCTTTAGTCCCCAAAACTAATATTTTTATAAACTATTTTCTGATATTTCATTCCTCTTTTTTACCTCAATAACGATTATCGCACTCTCTATCTGCTTCACACGAATATTTCACCCCCTGGCCATAGGAGGGACCCTTCTTGTGCAAACAATTATAGTTTGCATTACCTCGGGCCTCTCAAATAAATCAATATGATTCTCTTACATCTTATTCCTAATTTTTCTTGGGGCCATATTAGTCCTCTTTATTTATGTAGCCTCGCTTGCATCCAACGAGTCCTTTCAACTATCCCCCTATCTCTCACTATTAATTATAGCCGCAGCCCTAATTGGAAGGATAGCTGTCATCCTAGACCCTCTGCTTCCTGCCCTTAAATTATCTCCGGAAGGATCCTTCTTTTCCTTCGAAAGCTCTTTCCTCTCGCCCCAAGCCAACCTTAGACTTATCTACAATCCCTCCTCCATAAATTTAACCTTATTTATTATCTTGTACCTTCTCCTAACCCTCATCGTGGTTGTAAAAATCACCTCGACATTCTTTGGGCCCCTACGCCTGTCCTAATGACAATCCCCCTTCGTAAAACCCACCCCTTACTAAAAATTGTTAATGGAGCACTGGTAGACCTGCCAGCCCCAGCTAATATCTCAATTCTCTGGAATTTTGGGTCCCTTCTCCTTCTCTGTCTAGGGGTCCAAATTGTAACAGGCCTCTTCCTTGCCATACACTACACAGCCCATATTGACCTTGCCTTCTCAAGAGTTGCACATATCTGCCGAGATGTTAACTATGGATGGCTTCTCCGAACCCTCCACGCCAACGGGGGGTCCTTCTTTTTCATTTGCTTATATGTACACATCGGCCGAGGGATTTACTACGGCTCCTTCATATACCTCCACACCTGGTCAGTAGGTGTAATCATCCTTTTCCTAACAATAGCAACGGCATTTTTAGGTTATGTGCTTCCCTGGGGACAAATATCGTTCTGGGGGGCCACTGTAATTACAAACTTGTTCTCAGCAATTCCCTACGTAGGAACGGACCTCGTCCAATGGATTTGGGGGGGATTTGCCGTAGATAACGCTACGCTAACCCGGTTCTTTACTTTTCACTTCCTATTCCCCTTTGCCGTAGTTGCTGCCTCAATCGTACATGTCTTATTTCTCCACCAGACAGGTTCAAATAATCCCCTAGGGATTTCCAGACAAGTTGATAAGATTCCATTCCATCCTTACTTCTCATTTAAAGATATTGTAGGATTTCTTGTAATGCTCTCAGCACTAGTACTACTGACCCTACTCAACCCCTACCTTCTCGGAGACCCTGATAACTTTATCCCTGCAAACCCCCTTGTAACCCCCGCACACATTCAACCTGAGTGGTACTTCCTCTTCGCCTATGCGATCCTCCGCTCAATCCCCAATAAACTAGGAGGAGTAATTGCCCTGGCGGCCTCTGTCGCCATCTTATTTATCCTCCCCTTTACACATAAAGCAAAATTCCGAAGCCTAACTTTTTACCCCCTCAACCAAATCATATTCTGGTCTATGGTTGTAATTGTTATACTTCTCACATGGATTGGAGCACGCCCAGTAGAGGACCCCTATGTTCTCACAGGCCAAATCCTAACGGTACTGTACTTCGCCTACTACATTGTCAACCCCCTAACTCTCCTAGTATGGGATAAATTATTAGATTAGTTATTCATCTTGGTAGGCAAGAGAGTGTTTTGAAAGCACTTAAAAAGAGTTCGACTCTCTTAATAACTTGTTACTTATAATTATACAATTATAATAATATTACTAAAAATAAAACCTTTATTCCCAGATAAAAAATACAATAATTCAACGCCACAGGTAAAAACCTCTTCCACGCCAAATACATCAATTTATCATACCGGAAGCGAGGCAAGGTCCCTCGCACCCAGACAAAACAAAATCTTATAAACATAGCCTTTAAGTAAAAAGAAAACCCACTTAAAAACCCCCCTAAAAAGATCAAACTAAACAACACACTCATAAACAGGATCCTGGCGTATTCGGCCATAAAAATCAAAGCGAAACCGCCCCTCCTATACTCAGTATTAAACCCAGAAACTAGCTCTGACTCACCCTCAGCAAAATCAAAGGGAGTTCGATTCGTCTCTGCCAAGCAAGACGCAAACCAGACTAAGGCAAGAGGAAAAGTCAAGCCTATAAACCACAAGTAACGCTGGTAGTCAGTAAATAATGTCAAATCGAAGCCTCCTACTAAAAACAAGAAGCTAAGTAAAATCAAAGCCAGTCTCACTTCATAAGAAATTGTCTGTGCTACTGCCCGTAGACACCCCAGTAAAGCATATTTTGAATTTGAGGACCAACCGGCCCCTATGGTAGAATATACCCCCAAACTTGTACAACAAAGGAAAAATAAAACCCTCATCTTAAAGCTAATCAACCCTATTTCATATGGCATCACTAACCATACTAGCAAAGAAATAAATAAACTAAATACAGGGGATAAATAATAAGGAGCGAAATTAGACATTGTTGGCAACGTCTGCTCCTTAGTAAATAACTTTACCGCATCCGCAAAGGGCTGAAGAAGACCTATGAATCCAACCTTATTAGGTCCCTTTCGAATTTGAATGTACCCTAAAATCTTTCGCTCCAGCAAGGTTAAAAACGCAACAGCAACCAAAACAAAAACCACTAACACCACATATCTGACTAACTTAACTAAACCTATAATTCATCTATCCTTTCGGGTAGCCTGGGCCACACCCAAGAAAACTAAACGCATACTACCTATAGTGATACACTATATCTTTAGATCCTAAATCTAACGCATTGTTCTGCCAAGGTAATTAACATTCATCTTCTAATAAGAAACTATTCCAACAACCCGGTCCTTTCGTACTAGAGTAATTAATTTAAACCTAAAAGATAGAAACCAACCTGGCTCACACCGGTTTGAACTCAAATCATGTAAAGTTTTAAGGGTCGAACAGACCCACAACCAAAGCTTCTGCACCTTGGGAAAACTTTAATTCAACATCGAGGTCGCAACTACTTTCGTCGATAAGAACTCTCAGAAAAAATTACGCTGTTATCCCTAAAGTAACTTGTTCTTATAATCCATAATAAAGGATCAACCTCTCTAAATACTTTTATTTTAACCAACAAACAGTTACAATTTATATCCTCGTCGCCCCAACGTAATAAAGCAAAAATAAATTTCATTACACCCAAATTTAAAAAATATTTCAAACTCTATAAAGTTTTATAGGGTCTTATCGTCCCTTTAGAAAATTTAAGCCTTTTCACTTAAAAGTTAAATTCAATCTTTACATAAAAGACAGACTACCCCTTGTCCGACCATTCATTCCAGCCTCCAATTAAAAGACTATTGATTATGCTACCTTCGCACGGTCAAGTTACCGCGGCCCTTCAAATACTCAGTGGGCAGGCCAGACTTTGCATTATTTTCACACAGACATGTTTTTGATAAACAGGCAGAGGTACTCTTTGCCGAATTCCTTTTTCTTAGCTTCCTCGAAGTATAATTTAACTTTACTCAAAATAAAAAACTAACAACACTATCTACTTATACAACCACTCTAACTAACTCTCTCATAGCCCAAGCTACTCCCTCTTAATTTCCACTTAAAAATCACATAAAATCTCCTAAACAGTAACTTAGCTGAAACGCTCTATTAGTGTGGCTGCTTTTAAGCCTAACTCAGTATTAATAAAGATCTCTCCTTATAAGCTTTAAGACAAAGAGCTCATCCCCTCTGCCATTTCCTATTAAACTACCTCTAGTCTAATAACTAAATTAAATTTATCTAAAAGAAAACCAGATATACAAGAGCCGTCTAACATATCATCACTAGCCCCCAATTACATACTATTTTACCACATAGCAATACCCAAAAAACTAGCTCCTCTCACTTCGGGACCGTAGTAATATACACTAGAAATATTGGCTGTCCCTGATACAAAAGGTACAAACACTTACTTTTACTTTTACTGAATACACTAAATAAACCCTTCTCCTACGATACTTTTCCACTATAGTCTAATCCAAATCTTCTCTCCCATATACTAACTCCCTAACAGTCATACTTTTTTAAATATAAATTCAAACCTGCAAACCAAAAAAACAAGGATTTACCCTTAAGTAGCGCCGTCAACGGCGATCTCTCCAACGTAAGTGAAGTGCTTGCTTAGCTACAACTTACTAGCAAAATTCTAGGAACGCTTTCCAACACTCCTACTGTGTTACGACTTATCTCACATTAAGAGTGAGAGCGACGGGCGATGTGTACATATCTTAGAGCTAGTATCATTATCCCTTATTAAAACATAATTACTATTAAATCCACCTTCCAAAGCTCATTTCTAATCTCTTTTCGTATGCTTTAAAACAATGTAACCCATTATTGACTCCTCCATCGGCTGCACCTTGATCTAATATATTAATAAATATTTATTTTAATAACTCCTTATAAGGGTTATCTGACAATGACGGTATACAAACTGATTTTACCAAAAGAAGTAAGATAATTCGTGGTTTATCGTTTATAAAACAGGTTCCTCTAACTAGACTAAAATACCGCCAAATCCTTTAAGTTTCAAGAACATAACTGATTACTACTCAAGCCTAATTAAAATTTCAATTAAGTATAACAGGGTATCTAATCCTGATTTAGATCTTAACCTTCACAACTTCAGCCCAACTTAAATTCCCAAGCCCTCACCATGAACCACTAGATTTCACCCTTTACTCTCGTAAGTGCTTGATTTTTGTAAGCACCTCTTAATTGTCCAACTTAAACCCTATTACCCGTCCCATCAGTCTAACCGCGGCTGCTGGCACAAGTTTAGCCTGGACTCTATTAAATTACTAGTTCAAGCTCTCACTTATTGACTAATACCTTGTACTGAGGACATAAAAGCGCACTACAACGTACCTAGATTTACCTTACATGTACACCAATTAAACAGTAAAAACCAAGCAAGGATAAAACTTTTCGAAGATTTTATGAAATTTTGAACAAACTCTGGTTTATCTATTAAAAAATCAATTTACGAAGTATTTTAGGAACTTCTCTCCCAGAAAAAAGAACCGCTTAACCTCATTAATCTAGACCTCTGGTTTAATAACATTAATTGTTCAAAATTAATTGATTTTTGAACAAACTTTAATTTATTTAAAAAGAAATCAATTTACGAAGTATTTTAGGAACTTCTCTCCCAGAAAAAAGAACCGCTTAACCTCATTAATCTAGACCTCTGGTCCACTAATATCTCTAATTTTAAGAGATAGCTTGATTTTAACCGACTTTATAAAATTAAAGTAATGTTAATACTATCTTTATAATTAATATATTTACATGTATATATATATATGTTTAAAAATTAATTAAATTTTAAAAGTTTACTTTAATAATAATTAAATCTAAATTTATAATCAATACTATAAATCAAATAAATTAATTATAATTATTAGCTCGGTCTTTTGGACTTCTAAATCTTAAGGATCCCCACTATAGAGATCACCTCCCCTCAATATGAGGGGTGATCTCTGTATTTTAGGGGTATCCTTAATAATATAATACAAGTAATATAATAATCTATACATCTGTGTATTGATAAGATTTTAATGATTTATATATATGTAAATTACTTATTTTAATCTTAACACTACTTCACCGAATCAAGTTTTAAACCACCCATTGCTATCTACACTTAATTCTGTACTATAAAAAGATATATAAGTCTTAAGATCTCTAAAGCTTTCTGGTGGTTAATTCTACGCTCTCACCTGCTATATAATATTAATAGATGAATTATAATTCTAGCTCGGTCTTTCTAGATTGATAAATCTTAAGGATCCCCCTAATGAGATCACTCCCCTTTAAGGGGTGATCTCTTTTCTAGGGGGGTCCTTAATAATATGTTAAAAGTTAAATTATAATAATAGCTCTGTATCAAGTTCGATTAATAAATCTTAAGGATCCCCCTAAAGAGAGTCTCCCCTCTGTAGGAGGGGTGATCTCTATATTTTAGGGGTATCCATAATACTATCATGATAGTTGAATTATAATCATACATCTAACTTTTAAATTAATAAGTCGTAAGGATTCCCCTAGAGAGATTCTCCCCTCTGTTCGAGGGGAGATCTCCATAACTAGGGGTATCCTTAATACGATAAAAGTAATTAAGTCATAATTAGTATCTCTATACTTAAAATTATTAAGTCTTAAGGGTTCCCCTAGAGAGATCCTCCCCTCTGTCTGAGGGGAGATCTCCATAACTAGGGGTATCCTTAATACGATAAAAGTAATTAAGTCATAATTAGTATCTCTATACTTAAAATTATTAAGTCTTAAGGGTTCCCCTAGAGAGATCCTCCCCTCTGTCTGAGGGGAGATCTCCATAACTAGGGGTATCCTTAATACAATAGAGGTAATTGAATTATAGTTAGTACCTCCATACTTAAAATTATCAAATCTTAAGAATTCCTTTAGTCATAATCACCCCGGTCGAGTTTAAAACGGCCTATTACTACGACACCTAATTCTTTACAATAAAAAGATACTTAAGTTTTAAAATCCCCAAAACCTCCTTAATGTTAGGAAATGATAAAATTTTTTGATTTTTCGTAATTGCAGCCTGTTGCTACGACACCTAATTCCTTACAATAAAAAGATACTTAAGTTTTAAAATCCCCAAAACCTCCTTAATGTTAGGAAATGATAAAATTTTTTGATTTTTCGTAATTGCAGCCTGTTGCTACGACACCTAATTCCTTACAATAAAAAGATACTTAAGTTTTAAAATCCCCAAAGCCTCCTTAATGTTAGGAAATGATAAAATTTTTTGATTTTTCGTAATTACAGCCTGTTGCTACGACACCTAATTCCTTACAATAAAAAGATACTTAAGTTTTAAAATCCCCAAAACCTCCTTAATGTTAGGAAATGATAAAATTTTTTGATTTT